TTTAGGTTCAAATTTAATATTCATAGATAATAGATAATCTAGACGGTCATTTATAAAAGATAGAGAAATGAAATACACTGACTCATGATTCTTATTCATCCACTTGTGAAAAAAGGATTGGTTGGTTCGTTGAATTGAAAATTTACTTATTGAATGAGTAAAGGATTAAAATGGATTCCATTGGGTGGTACCAACTCAATCGAATGCTAACTTCCATTTACTTCATTATGGATTATGGAATTAACCGATCAACTTGCTATCGGATACTTATTTTTGATTCAGTATTAAAATAAAAAAAATTCGACATATTATTATTATGATTTACGATTATGAGAAGCAATACCACGACTTCTGATCCTGCGGTTTCCACACTTGAAGAACAAAACCTAGGGCGTATCGCTCAAATTATTGGCCCAGTACTGGATGTCATTTTTCCACCGGGCAAGATGCCTAATATTTATAATGCTTTGGTAATTAAGGCTCGAGATACGGCTGGTCAGCAAATTAATGTAACTTGTGAGGTACAACAATTATTAGGAAATAATCGAGTAAGAGCTGTAGCTATGAGCGCTACAGATGGTCTGATGAGAGGAATGAAGGTGATTAACACGGGAGCTCCTCTAAGTGTTCCAGTCGGCGGAGCTACTCTCGGACGAATTTTCAACGTTCTTGGGGAACCTGTTGATAATTTCGGTCCTGTTGATACTCGTACAACATCTCCTATTCATAGATCTGCACCCGCCTTCATACAGTTAGATACGAAATTATCAATCTTTGAAACAGGGATTAAAGTGGTGGATCTTTTAGCCCCCTATCGCCGTGGAGGAAAAATCGGACTATTTGGGGGAGCTGGGGTGGGTAAAACAGTACTCATCATGGAATTGATCAACAACATTGCCAAAGCTCATGGAGGCGTATCCGTATTTGGCGGAGTAGGGGAGCGTACTCGTGAAGGAAATGATCTCTACATGGAAATGAAAGAATCCGGGGTGATTAATGAAAAAAATCTTGGAAAATCCAAAGTAGCTCTAGTCTATGGTCAAATGAATGAACCGCCAGGAGCTCGTATGAGAGTTGGCTTGACTGCCCTAACCATGGCGGAATATTTCCGGGATGTTAATGAGCAAGACGTACTTCTATTCATCGATAATATCTTTCGTTTCGTTCAAGCAGGGTCCGAAGTATCTGCCTTATTAGGTAGAATGCCTTCCGCAGTGGGTTATCAACCTACCCTTAGTACGGAAATGGGTTCTTTGCAAGAAAGAATTACTTCTACCAAAGAAGGATCTATAACATCGATCCAAGCAGTTTATGTACCTGCGGATGATTTGACCGACCCTGCTCCTGCCACGACATTTGCACATTTAGATGCTACTACCGTATTATCAAGAGGATTAGCTGCCAAAGGTATTTATCCAGCAGTAGATCCCTTAGATTCAACGTCAACCATGTTACAACCTCGGATCGTTGGCGAGGAACATTATGAAACTGCTCAAAGAGTTAAGCAAACTTCACAACGTTACAAGGAACTTCAGGACATTATAGCTATCCTTGGGTTGGACGAATTATCCGAAGAAGATCGTTTAACTGTAGCAAGAGCACGAAAGATTGAGCGTTTCTTATCACAACCCTTCTTTGTGGCAGAAGTCTTTACTGGTTCTCCGGGAAAATATGTTGGTCTCGCAGAAACAATTCGGGGATTTCAACTCATCCTTTCCGGAAAATTAGATGGTCTTCCCGAACAGGCCTTTTATTTGGTGGGTAACATCGATGAAGCTACCGCGAAAGCTATTAACTTAGAAAACTTAGAAGAGGAGAGCAAATTTAAGAAATGACCTTAAATCTTTGTGTACTGACTCCTAATCGAATTATTTGGGATTCCGAAGTGAAAGAAATTATTTTATCTACGAATAGTGGACAAATTGGAGTATTACCAAACCATGCCCCCATTGCCACGGCTGTAGATATAGGTCTTTTGAGAATACGGCTAAACGACCAATGGTTAACAGTGGCTCTTATGGGTGGTTTCGCTAGAATAAGTAATAATGAGATAACTATTTTAGGAAATGATGCAGAATTTAGTACTGACATTGATGCACAAGAAGCTCAACAAACTCTTGAAATAGCTGAAGATAACTTGAGTAGAGCTGAGGGTAAGAGACAAGCAATTGAGTCAAATCTAGCTCTCAGACGAGCTAGGACACGAGTAGAGGCTGTCAATGTGATTTCCCAGTAGTAGTCAATGCATTCAATAAAAATAAAAAGAATCAAAAAAATAATTAAAATTAAAGGAGTTTCTTATTATACACTACATTTTCATTCCAAAAATTGAACCAAATTGAACACAATGAAGTCTAATCTAATTAATCTTATGATAGAACGAAAAAAAGAGGATGGGTAGAAAAACTTATTAGATACCTGATTCCATGGTATCTAATAAGTTCTACCTACTATTGGATTTGAACCAATGACTCCCGCCGTATGAAAGCAATACTCTAACCACTGGGTTAAGTAGGTTATTTATCACCACAAAAAGGTCTTCATCACTTCGATGGATTCTAGTTAAAATATGCTTTATAAGCAATATCAATCTTTTACCAGTAAATGGATCGGAGAGTTATCATATGCATATGGGATACCCTTCTTGACAAGAAATTTCCTCTATGTTAAAATAGTTATGATTTATGATAAGGGTTATAGCTCAGTTAGGTAGAGCACCTCGTTTACACGTGCGCCAATGCTTTTCAAGGAAGCCCATTATGCAATGACCATAATTGATCTTTTTGAGAAGTCGATGTCTTATTCCGTAGATTCGAGAGAACAAGAGAAAAATAGCCTGACAAATATTTGGTTCGATCCGATTCAGGTGCGAATTCCACTGCCAAATCAATCAAATAGAACATGCCATTGTAAGGTAAATGTCCAGTCCATTCAATGCCAGGCATAATGAGTATAAGGGTCTCAAAAGAACCTCTTGTCGTCCTATGAGCTTTGAGGTGTATAAAGTCTCATATTTTACTCTTCGGGACGGAGTGGAGCGATAGAGGCTCCATTTCACTTAGGTTGATCTAGGCCGAAGGCAGACCTAAATCAAGGTCATTTTTCTTTGAAACACTTTGGTATTGCTCCTAGATCAGGATACAAATAATGAATCAGAGCACATGGAACCGTCTCATTATCTTTTTATCTTCCTGTAAAGAAAAAAATGGTGGACTAACTGATCTTTACATCAGTTGATGAAAGAGCCCAATGCAACAAAATGCATGTTGGGTCTTTGAAACAGTTCGAATCATTTCGATAATAATCAGTTTTCTCTGTTTTACCGAGAAGGTCTACGGTTCGAGTCCGTATAGCCCTAATACATTATACATTCCATTCCATTTTTGTTTTGTATAGAGATTTTAGTAGTTTTATTTTTTATTTTATTTATTTTATATTTTATTTAATAGTAGGAACAATAAAATAAACACAATAATTCATTTCAACGGACCCAATTGGTATTTGTCAAATCTCGGATCAAATAACCATATTTCTTTATCCATTTTCATGAATGAATTACTTTTTCCTATTTTATTGCCCATGATCAAAGAGTTATTTATACACTTTTTTGGGGTTTGGTATACCCAAACCCAGTCAATTTATGAAATTAAAATCATGAAAGAATACTGTCTAAAGACTTCAACCTGACCCAAGCAAATCCAATCCTAAGTCGCATGGATCTAGGACCTATTCTTTTCTTGATCTTGAGTATTTGTGGATAATCAGTTTTTGGCTGAACAACAAACCTAATAGATTCTTAGATTCTTTCAATTTTAAATTTGTTTCAAAGATAATGTAGGGCTAATTAATTAGCCCTACATCCATCAAGGCTCCTCCTTCTATATTCTAAGAGTTGAGCGGGTTTGGGAATTTGTTCTGTCGAATTGCTCGATAATGTGTGATTCTTTCTATTAGACTATTAGGAGAAGATTATTAGAGGGATCCTATATTATGCCGAACGTTCATGATTCCATAAAATTAAAAATTAAATATAACTATACTATTATAGTTATACTAATAAAAATATAGTAATAATATTATCATATTCTATTGATATTGAATTCTTAATGATTTTTAAATTTTATTGAATTTATTTATAATTTTTTCTTTACTATAAAGAAGATTCTTTTATAGATGCTATAACGAAACTTCGTAAGAAGATATCTCAAAAAATCTTTGAAGTTGAAGATAGAACTGTGTATCAACAGGAGAATCGATGTTTTACTACTAATCACAAGGTTTACCTTCGACACAGTACTAATACTGGAAATTATAATCAAGGATTACTCTATCAATTACCATCTACTTCAGAGATACCTTTTAGATTTGAATTTTAAAAAGATTTAAAGTCCAAAGGGTCAGTATCTTCTTACGAATTAGTTAATCAGGCAGGGTTCCTTTGTGCAGAATAAGAAAGAGCGGGTCAGTCTTTTTATATATGGTATATGGTTACAATTATTTACACTCCCAGTGTGCCTATGATGTAGCACCAGACGGATTTTTAGCTAGTGTGTATCACCTTACGAAAATACGTTATGGTATAGATAAACCAGAGGAGGTATGCATAAAAGTATTTGTCCCCAGGAGTAATCCTCGAACCCCGTCCGTTTTCTGGATTTGGAGAAGTACGGATTTTCAGGAACGGGAATCTTATGATATGTTGGGAATTTCTTATGAGAATCATCCTCGCCTTAAACGTATCTTGATGCCTGAAAATTGGATAGGCTGGTCCTTACGTAAAGACTATATTACTCCACTCCCAATTTCTATGAAATACAAGATGCTCTTTGAATGATAAGTACTTATGTATCGCGCACATCACTTAGGGGGGGCGCCGGAAATTGAGCAAGAGTGAGAAAAAAAATATGAAAAAAAAAAGACGGAAGAGACGAAATGCAGAAATGAAAAATGAAAGGAATTGGGGTTGATTTGTACTGTGTCTGAAAAACATCCTTTCTATTCTTATCCTTTCACTCTGAATCTTTTTATCTAATTTTTTTATGAAATTTGAGATATATACGAAAATTTCACATCCTATTTAAAATTTAAATAAGATCAAAGTATGAACAGAGAGGAAAAAAATAAAAATGAAAAGGAAAGTAAAGAATATGTATCCCGATCCGTATCAATGAATTTCATTTGTATGAGGTATTAATATTTATCCGATACATTATTCACGTGTCAGGAACCAGATTTGAACTGGTGACACGAGGATTTTCAGTCCTCTGCTCTACCAACTGAGCTATCCCGACCATTTCCTGTGCATCATCCTAGCGGAGTACTTGTATCTATGTCAATGAAAAGAACTAAAAAAGTCTTAACAAATTGTACCTAGCTCCTCAATTTCTTAGATCTTCAAAACAAAAAGAAGACTTTCTTTGTATTGTAAATGTAAGGATAATGATATGGACTGTGAATGACTCAATAACGGGGATTCCTTGAATCTATACATATATGTTCATTTGTACAGGTATCGTATCTATACAAATGAAATTGGATTGGAAGAAGAAACGAGGATTTCTATTCGGATCCGTTTGTGAAAGAACAGAGTGAATGAAATGAGAAAGATATTGAATTTTGGTTGAACTGAACCATTGATGAAAAAAAAAAGAAGATAAAGAAATAAGAGGAGGTAAAATGGGCTTTTCTTGGGGATAGAGGGACTTGAACCCTCACGATTTTAAAAGTCGACGGATTTTCCTCTTACTATAAATTTCATTGTTGTCGGTATTGACATGTAAAATGGGACTCTCTCTTTATTCTCGTCCGATTAATTTTCAAAAGATCTATGAAACTCTGGAATTAATCATTTGATCAATGAATATTCGAATTCTATTTCAATTTAAACTTCAATTGGAAAATGGGAATGGATTCAGAATAACTCTTCTTTTTTTTCATAGATTTTTTTATCTTTAGAATGATTATTTGATCTCTATCATTCTAATTAATATAGAAAGAATCTAAATATCGAAATAGAGGGTTGTGATTAATCTTTCCTATGTCAGTATGTATTAGGTATATAAGCTTATCCTTTACTGTCATTTCTATCATTTGATAGAAGGATTTTTGCTACTAACGTAACGTAGTCAATTTCATTCGTTAGAACAGCTTCCATTGAGTCTCTGCACCTATCCCTTTTTATTCTAATTTTCCATTTTTTATAAAGATTTGGCTCAGGATTGCCCATTTTTAGTTCCAGGGTTTCTCTGAATTTGGAAGTTACCACTTAGCAAGGTTTCCATACCAAGGCTCAATCCAATCAAATCAAGTCCGTAGCGTCTACCAATTTCGCCATATCCCCCTTTGCTTTGATATTTGATATGATACAAGGATCTAATTGTAATTCCATACACCTCTTTCATTGATCTTGGAACTGTTGAATTCATTAGGTAAGGATTCTTGTATCGAAAAAGTGTATGCTGCTATTTTATTTTTTTGGCCGTCTTCCATTCTATCATTTCATCTCTATTGGATGAACCCTATTTGTTTCAATCCGAAATTATTCTATCATTGATGTATCCGCAATTCAATATAGATAGATATATCCCACATATATCTATGCCTTGACTCCCCCTTCTTTTTTATAGCGGAATTAAAAATAGTAGAACGCTCGATATTTATTTTATTTTTTTTTTTTTTTAACAATTCGTCCTCTTGTGTATAATGATAGAATACAAGTTTCTATCAGTTTTAGTCATGGATTTACATTATTCGAATAGAAATCAATAGAATATGATTCTATTTAGTTTTTCACTATTTATCTATTAGGATATAGATAGTTTCTTTATGTGAAATTTAGATTTATAGTATAGTTTTTTAGTTACACCATTAGAATGAGAATAAATGAATTATTAATAATATGATTTTAATTATCATAAAATAATCATATTAATATTATTGAAGTGAAGATTTAATTTAAGATTGGATTTATTGTATTGATTTCATATCCATCTTTATTTCATATTCATCTTCATATTAATCATATGATATTCAAAATAGTAAGAATTTAATTCTAAATTAGATTTTTTTAGATTTTCTATTATTTAATATTTAGAATTATTTTACAAATTTTTAATTAGAAATTCTAATATGATAATTTGATTAATAGGATAATATGAATATGGAATTTAATTTCTATTTATATATAATTTATATTTATATATCTAGATATAACGAATCTAAAGATTTTTATTTTATATTTTCTAATATAGAATCTAAAGATTTTTATTTTATATTTTCTAATATAGAATCTAAAATCTATAACTAATAACTATAAATAGAATAAATAAGAATAGAAATAGAGAAGAAATTAAAATAATCAATAAATGAAAAAAAAAAAAGAAGAATCACCAGGTAATAGCTAAGATCCGAGAGTTTCCTATACACTATTGATCTTATATCCGCCCGCTTAGCTCAGAGGTTAGAGCATCGCATTTGTAATGCGATGGTCATCGGTTCGATTCCGATAGCCGGCTCTTTTTCTTTGCATGATTGAAAATATCTACTCTCGCTTTCTCTAAATGTCGAGTTATTATGTCATGGTAACTTGCAGCTATAGCTATGAATAAAAAAAGTTAACTAGATCTTTACAGAATAAATTTGAAAAGGTAGCCTTCGCTTGAACTTCACTATATTATATATACAAAAAATAAAAATATTGATGAAATTTATTTCATTCTGCTTTGTAATACTTCAGTAGATTGTGTTTTGCTTTGCTGATCCTTTAGTTCAGTCTGAATTTATTTTATATATTTTATAATATTTTTTTATATTTTATTTTAATTTGAGATTTCTATAATATTATAATTAGAATTTTTTTTTTTTCAAATGAAAGTGAATCAAAAAGGGAGCCTTTATTTATATGTCTCGTTACCGAGGACCTCGTTTCAAAAAAATACGCCGTCTGGGGTCTTTACCGGGACTAACTAGTAAAAGACCCAGATCCGGAAGTTATCTTCAAACCCAATTGCGCTCGGGAAAAAGATCACAATATCGTATTCGTTTAGAAGAGAAACAGAAATTGCGTTTTCATTATGGTCTGGCAGAGCGACAATTACTTAAATATGTGCATATTGCTGGAAAAGCCAAAGGGTCAACAGGTCAGGTTTTACTACAACTACTCGAGATGCGTTTGGATAACATCCTTTTTCGATTAGGTATGGCTTCGACCATTCCTGGAGCCAGACAATTAGTTAACCATAGACATATTTTAGTTAATGGTCGTATAGTAGATATACCAAGTTATCGTTGCAAACCCCGAGATATTATTACTACGAAGGATAAAGAAAGATCGAAAGCTCTGATTCAAAATTATCTTGTTTCATCCCCCCGCGGGGAATTGCCAAACCATTTGACTATTGATTCCTTACAATATAAAGGATTTGTAAATCAAATCATAGATAATAAATCGATCGGTTTGAAAATAAATGAGTTGTTGGTCGTAGAATATTATTCCCGTCAAACTTGATTCTAACGAAAATAAAAAAAGCAAGGTTCATACAATTTTTACCCCCTTCTCTGAAGTAAATAGAGTACCTTGTCTCATTCACATATCAAAAATGGATCGACAATAAATAGGATTCTTTTTCTTCTTTTCAATATCAATACAATATTTCTATTTGTATTTTACGTATCACAGGCTCTAATTAGGGATTAGAGAATCTCTATCAAATAAGGACTGTTAAAATAATGATATCAATTATTATTTGATTTGATACGTAACGTTGATAAATGAAAAGAAAAGGAGAGAGAGGGATTCGAACCCTCGGTAAACAAAAGTTCACATAGCAGTTCCAATGCTACGCCTTGAACCACTCAGCCATCCCTCCTACGGAATCTTATTCTTGACCAAAAACCGAATTAAGTAGCGAGCCATTCATCTTAATTGTAGTACAGGTATGACCGCCTGGTGGTTCCATAGGAAGAAAAGTTTTTTTCCAATTTCATATTTATCAACAGCAACTTCTTTCATTAGCTACCCCATGATCTATTCAAAATTCATGAATTGTCCGATTCATTTTTTGATTTCAACTGTATGGCGTGGCACATATACGTTATGCAAACAAAATAAAATTAAAATAATTAAAATAAAGGATGGTTACCTTATTTTTTTATCATGGAATGATTATTCAATTCTTTTTCCTTTTGATAACCAAATCAAAACTTATCGAGTTATCAAAATCAATACATAGGAAACTTGGTTATTAAACTTAGATGAAATAGTAATAGTATACTACTAAATTGGAATGAAATATAATCTGATTCAACTATTTCATTTCATCTTTGTCAAAAGGGAGGACAATTTGTGTTCCACGTTTTTCCAATTAGTCTGTTTTTATGTTATTTTGTACTGTACAATTCCTTTTTTTGTGGGATCGTTTTCCCCGAAGGGGAATGAAAATAATTATAGAATGAATTGATAATTATGCCTAGATCTCGAATAAATGGAAATTTTATTGATAAGACCTCCTCAATTGTAGCCAATATCTTATTACGAATAATTCCGACAACTTCAGGAGAAAAAAAGGCATTTACCTATTACGGAGATGGTGCGATTTGATTCTTTTCTTGTTTTTTTACCCCTCAGTTTTACGAGAAAAAGAACGTAGTTAGGAATATAAAAAAACAAATTAGTGAAAGAAACCTACGCTTGGTGAAGGTGAAGTTTAGAGATAGAGCAATTCCTTCTGTCGTGTATCCTCGATTGATGCAGCCTTAGATGCTTCAATTATCTATTTTAGTATTGAGCGAAAGGTTACATCTATAGGTTCTTTATTGGAGGTCAATCCTACTTAATTAGTATCCATAGGTGGCATTGTGGAAAAAGCACTACACCTAGGAATCAACAACACGAAAACTTTGTTATAAATAACCCTTTTCCTTATCGGTATCGGGACTAACAAGAATGGTTGGGAAAACTAAGATCCATCTCATTCGTGCTTTGGGTACCCGTATAACCATCAAAGACCGTTGAAGTGACTAATTCCTGGAAATCGTAAGCGTTGAGTACAAAGAAATTGTTGGAGTTACCATTTCTATCTATCACTAATACGATTGGTGGTAAGAAAAAACCTCTTGTGGGAAGGCTGGTTAGAAATTTCTTGTAAAAATACCAGCTCCTGTCAGTTCATAATGAGAATAGTTAAATTTTGATTACATGAATTATTACCTTTAGTACTATGCACAGAAGGGAGGAGCCGTATGAGATGAAAATCTCACGTACGGTTCTGTAACGGAGATTCTTTTACAAGAATGAACGACCGTAACGGATGTCGGCTCAATCCGAAGGAAATTATGCAGAAGCTTTACAGAATTATTATGAAGCTACGCGACCAGAAATTGATCCCTATGATAGAAGTTATATACTCTATAACATAGGTCTTATACACACAAGCAACGGAGAGCATACAAAAGCTTTGGAATATTATTTCCGGGCACTAGAACGAAATCCATTTTTACCACAAGCTTTTAATAATATGGCCGTGATCTGTCATTACGTGCGACTATCTTCACTATAGAAAGAAGGAAAAAGAGATCAAATCGTCTAGTAAATACTAGAAAAAAAGGCTTTCTACATATGCATCGTCCAAAGTAACGATTTTTATCAGCTGTAGCAAGGAAAGATACTTCGCGAGAACCAAAAAAATCGGAAGAAATAGGTATGGCCTATATACTATACTCTATGGATAAAGAGTCGAATTGATAGAGAAAGCACCGTAAAGATCAATTAGTAAGCTATTATTTGGTCAATACATTTCAGAACTGCTTACTTATGTCATGATATGGAATAAAAAAAGTTAGAAATCAACTTATGTAATAGAGTCGATCTACTAAAGTATTGAGCAGCGGTGTAGCATCAGATCCCAAAGATTGTAAGTTCTTTTTTATTAATGGGATAAAGTCTTTTTCAAAGATTCTATAAAAAAGATATAAGAATATCATATCCCATATATGAAATATGAAACCGAGATAGTTACCTTTCAGAAAATTCTAACGATATCGGGGGATATCTATGCTTCATTCTTCTGAAGGTGGGAGAAAAGAGAAAACTAATCATTCATCCAAATTAGAATTGGAAACTTATGTATTATGTAATAAACATCTTCTGGTTTATTCAAGATAAAATAGAATAGATTGATGAGCCGTATGAGGTAGGAAACTCTCAAGTACGGTTCTAAGGGAGGGAATTGACTCACCTATTCCGACCGTGGAGAACAGGCCATTCTACAAGGTGATTCTGAAATTGCAGAGGCTTGGTTCGATCAAGCTGCTGAGTATTGGAAACAAGCTATAGCGCTTACTCCAGGGAATTATATTGAAGCGCATAATTGGTTAAAAATAACGAGGCGTTTTGATTTTTAATAAGACCCTTTTTTTGTATCCAGCAATCAAATTAAATAAATCCTTCCTATGAGAAGGTCCAATCAAGAATTTTCTTATATCCCTTCTTTCTAAAATCATTCGATTTTTTACATTTTGTATGGTATCTCATAAAGATAAATGCTACAGATACCATATAGCATAGAACTAATAAAACTATTTCGATGAATCCTATGAAGTCTAAAATTCAAATAATTCTTAATAATGAAAATAAAATAAATAGAAATAATAAATAAACCAAAGTAAATTCACATTTTTATTTCTATTTAGATTCTCTTTTTATTTTCGATTAAAGCAAATCTATATGGGCACTTTGAGATTCAGAATCTAAATAGAAATAAAAAAAGCTAGGTTGCAAAAAAAGAATTTTTTTGTCATCCTGGGAAAGGATTTGGCAAAATAATGGGTCCCTTTGGCACCCTTTTTTTATGTCATAATAGATCCGAACACTTGCCCCGGATCAACTTCAATATCATATCTAGTAAATAACTAAAGAAAATGGATGGAAGTAAGATAGGAAAGAAGGGGACTAATGATAAAAAGAAGATCTATCTTTCAAAGGTTCACTAAAAACTTGACTGTTGGCGGGTCTCTTTTTATGTGTTGTCCGGAAAGAGGAGGACTTAATGATTATTCGTTCGCCAGAACCCGAAGTTAAAATTGTTGTAGACAGGGATCCTGTAAAAACGTCTTTCGAGGAATGGGCCAGACCCGGCCATTTCTCAAGAACAATAGCTAAGGGTCCTGATACTACCACTTGGATCTGGAACCTACATGCTGATGCTCACGATTTCGATAGTCATACTGGTGATTTGGAGGAAATTTCTAGAAAAGTATTTAGTGCTCATTTCGGCCAACTCTCCATTATCTTTCTTTGGCTGAGTGGCATGTACTTCCATGGTGCCCGTTTTTCCAATTATGAAGCATGGCTAAGTGATCCTACTCATATTGCACCCAGTGCCCAAGTAGTTTGGCCAATAGTAGGTCAAGAAATATTGAATGGGGATGTGGGCGGCGGTTTCCGAGGAATACAAATAACCTCCGGTTTTTTTCAGATTTGGAGAGCATCTGGAATCACTAGT